ATGGAAAGTGAAGGAATCATCATATAATAATCGATAAATTGCAATAGAAAAGAAAAAGGGGAGGTTTGTGATGATTTTGAAATCTTTTCTACTAGGTAATCCATTATCCTTATGCATGAAGATAATAAATTCGGTCGTTGTGGTCGGGCTCTATTATGGATTTCTGACCACATTCTCCATAGGGCCCTCTTATCTCTTCCTTCTCCGAGCTCGGGTTATGGAAGAAGGAACCGAGAAGGAGGTATCAGCAACAACTGGTTTTCTTGCGGGACAGCTCATGATGTTCATATCGATCTATTATGCGCCTCTGCATCTAGCATTGGGTAGACCTCATACAATAACTGTCCTAGTTCTACCGTATCTTTTGTTTCATTTCTTCTGGAACAATCATAAAAACTTTTTTGATTATGGATCTACTACCAGAAATTCAATGCGTAATCTAAGCATTCAATGTGTATTCCTGAATAATCTAATTTTTCAATTATTCAACCATTTCATTTTACCAAGTTCCACGTTAGCCAGATTAGTCAACATTTATATGTTTCGATGCAACAACAAGATTTTATTTTTAACAAGTAGTTTTGTTGGTTGGTTAATTGGTCACATTTTATTCATGAAATGGGTTGGATTGGTATTATTCTGGATACGGCAAAATCATTCTATTCGATCTAATAAGTATCTTGTGTCAGAATTGAGAAATTCTATGGCTCGAATCTTTAGTATTCTCTTATTTATCACCTGTGTTTACTATTTAGGCAGAATGCCGTCGCCTATTGTCACTAAGAAACTGAAAGAGAAAGAAACCTCAGAAACGGAAGAAAGCGATGTAGAAACAACTTACGAAATGAAGGAGACTAAACAGGAACAAGAGGGATCCACCGAAGAAAACCTTTGTTCGGAAGAAAAGGAGGATCTGGACAAAATAGATGAAACGGAAGAGATCCGAGTGAATGGAAAGGAAAAAACAAAGGATGAATTTCACTTGAAAGAGGCACGCTATCAAGATAGCCCAGTTTACGAAGATTCTGATCTGGAGACCCATCAAGAAAATTGGGAATTGGGAAGACTGAAAGAAGAGAAAAAGAAAATAATGAATAAAAAGATTGACACATAATAAAAATACAAGAATAAATAAGATGAGATTCGTCCACCTCCCATATATTTTATTCCTTCGCCCATAAAGAAACTTGCAACGCCAATCCCATTTAGAATTCCATCAATTATATATTTATCAAAAAACTGAGTTAGCTCGGCTAACCCTCTTATACTCATGGTGAAAATCCCAGTATAAAAAATATCTATATAACCACGATTATATGACCAATTGTATATCATACCTTTTATTTTGTCCAGAATAATTCTTTTAGGACCTCTTTTGAAAAAGAAATTAATTAAGCCCAAATTTTTGAAAGATGAATAAATAGATCCATAAAAAATAGATGCTATAAATAGTCCGAAAAGAGCTATACTTACTGAAAAAAAAGCATTTGAAAAAAATCCATACCAATCCTCAGAAGAATTCAATTTCTGATGAAAAAGGGTTGTCGATGGAGTTAACCATTTCGATAATAGATCCAAATCTATTACTCCTCCGTTAAAAGAAATTCCTATTGATCCAATGAACAAAGTTAATAGTACTAATATAAGGAGAGGAAATAACATAGTATTGCTCGATTCGTGAGGATACATATAAGTGTATCTATTTCTAAAGTAAGTACTAAAGTCTCGTATCTTACTTCTTACATTCTCGTCAATTTTAGATATATTTTTTGAAAAAAAACAAACCTTATTCTTATTCATTTTTGAAAAAAAGAAATTACTATTGACTTTCTTAAGTGTCCCTTTTCCCCATAGAGATATTGAATAAAACGAGCTCTTTTTTGTACTACTAAGACTACTATAATCTTGAAAATGAATGCGCAAATACCCATCAAAGGTAAGTAAATACATCCTAAACATATAAAATGCGGTTAATCCTGTTGTGAACCAAGCTATTAGTGCGAAAATTGGTGAGTACAACCAACTATCGTGAAGAATTTCATCTTTGGACCAAAAACAAGCAAGAGGCGGAATACCACAAAGAGAAAGTGTACCTAAAAAAAAAGTAATTTTTGTAATTGGAACATATTTTGTTAAACCTCCCATAAGAACCATATTCTGACTTTTCTCTGGTGAATATCCAACAATAGGTTCCATTGAATGAATAATGGATCCGGATCCCAAAAATAATAAAGCTTTAGAATAGGCATGGGTGATCAAATGAAATAAAGCAGCTCGATAAGAACCTATGCCTAGAGCTAACATAATATAACCCAATTGAGACATTGTAGAATAAGCTAAACTTCTTTTAATGTCTCTTTGGGCAAGAGCTAAAGTAGCTCCTAAAAATACTGTTATTATACCTACTAAACAAATGAGATTCATTATGTAAGGTATAACTATGAAAAGAGGAAGAAGCCGAGCTACAAGAAAAATCCCTGCTGCTACCATAGTAGCAGCGTGTATAAGAGCCGAAATAGGAGTGGGGCCTTCCATGGCATCAGGTAACCATACGTGAAGGGGGAATTGTGCGGATTTAGCAACTGCACCGACAAATAATAAAAAGGCACATAAAGTAGCAAATAAAGAATTGACCCCATTATTATGGATCAAGGTATTCACTATTTGGAACAAATCCCGAAATTCGAAACTACCAGTTATCCAATAAAATCCTAAGGTCCCTAATAATAAACCAAAATCTCCTATACGATTAGTTACAAAAGCTTTTTGACAAGCACTTGCTGCAACGGGTCGTGTGAACCAAAAACCTATCAATAAATACGAACACATTCCCACTAGTTCCCAAAAAATATAAATTTGTATCAAATTGGAACTAGTAACTAATCCCAACATTGAAGCATTGGAAAAACTCATATGAGCAAAAAATCTCAAATATCCTTGGTCATGAGACATATAATTGTCACTATAAATAAAAACCAGGATTCCAACAGTAGTAATTAGTATTGACATAATAGAAGTAAGTGGATCGATCAAGTGTCCGAACTCTAATAAAAAATCATTATTGATGGTCCAAGACCATAGATATTGATAGGTCAAACTTCCATTTATTTGCTGAATAGACAGATTAGCCGAAAACCACATAGCTATACTTAGTAGTAAAACACTTAGGAAAGCCCACATACGACGAAGATCTTTTGTTGCTGTCGGAATAAGTAGAAGTCCAAATCCTATTGACATAGTAACTGGGAGCGGAAAAAGGGGTATTATCCATGCATATTTATATGTATATTCCATAAGAAACCAAATTGTTCTTTTTTCTTATAATTGTTTCCAATTCACCAATTCTGATCTCTTTCGAAAAGAACAAAACAATAAGAAAAAAATATGAAAAAGATCAAATACAAAAATACAAATATTGGAATTATGACTTTTTGTTTTATTAAATATTTTAAATAAAAGTTGCAATAGGTTGGTCATATATCAAATAATATGACCAAATAATTAGTCAAGTTTATTACTTAGTTATTAGTTTATTACTTAGTTATTAATTAACTTAAAACTCTAGAAAAGAAATATATTTTTGAAATAATATAATAATATGACATCATATGAGATTTTGAATAATTGGATTTTCCCTTTACATTATATTCTAATTATGCAAAATGTAAAATTATGTAATTTATAGATATATGATATATTTTTAGATTTAAGATAGATTTATTCTATTTATATTAAATTATTCTATTTATATTAAAGTTCAGTTACAGATTTATTTATCTCTTTCTATTTTTATATTTTTCTTTCTTTTTTTTATTGTATAATCTTTATATAGAATCTTTTCTTTTATATACTATCTATCTTTTATTATCTTTTATATACTATATAGTTTACTATTTAGATAAATTAGATAAATATTTTCTCTTACTATTCTTAATATTAAATATGAATATTTGCAATATTGTATATATATGACTCTATTATTTAAATATATATTAAATAATATGAAATAGTAAAATTAGATTCTTTTTTTTTTGTATATTCTTTTTGTATATATTCTTTTATAAAACAATACAATAAATAAATATAAAATACGTATGTAATTATTACATTATGCAAATATCAGAATGAATATAGAAAATTGAAATCTATTTGTCTATGAAAATAGAATCATTTTAGAATATTTTTCTTTTCTTATTTCTTTTCTTTTATTCTTTTTTTTTTTTCTATTTGTATGTTATGATATTATTGAATTGAGGAAATTTTTAAATTTATGGAATTAAGTATAGATAATGACTAATAAAAAGTAATTTATTTTAAACAATATATGTCTTTCACATACAACGATAAAAAGGAGTCACCTACCTTTTGAATGGCAGTTCCAAAAAAACGTACTTCTATGTCAAAAAAGCATATTCGTAGAAATCTTTGGAAAAAAAAAGGATCTTTAGAGGCAGTAAAAGCTTTTTCTTTAGCTAAATCTATTTCCACTGGACAGTCAAAAAGTTTTTTTGTGCGACAAAAAAAAGTCTTGGAAAAATCTTAATTGACATGTTTCAAAGAACTTCCAAATTTCCATTTTTGAATTGGAAGACAAACGATTCAATTTTACTAATGTATTGTATTTGTATTTTACTTCTCCTTATTAGTTAGAGCTAGGTAATATAAAAAATAAGAATCTTTCTTTCTACTTGATTCAAAGTACTCAGTATTGTGTATTTTATTTTTTTTATCATTTTTTTTCTATTTTTTATAGTCTTTCTATATTTCTATTTCTATTAGAATTTCTATTATATTCTATTTATCGAAATTTATATTGATTGATATTGAATTCGTGAGATGATTTTTTCTTTCCTATGAATTGTGCTTTTCTATTTTGAAAAGCACAATTACGATAGACAAAGAAAAATCTGAATATTTCATTATACTTTATACTAAGGTGTTGGGTCTCAAAATCGTTATTAGAAAAAAAATTATGAATTTTATAATCCGACTGAGAACGAAGCTTTTGAGTTCTGACTGTTCTGGATAAACAAGAGCTAGGTTTCTAGTACGGAAAAGTTGATTATTAAAACTGAACTTACGAAGATGAAGATACTAATTAAGTATTATTGATATTGAACATTTCCATATGAATAGAAATGCATCTTTATTCATTGTTTCCTAAATTATATTGAATATAGAATATAGACAATTCAACATTAATTTCCTATTATTATTTAAGGTAAGCCGCCATGGTGAAATTGGTAGACACGCTGCTCTTAGGAAGCAGTGCTAGAGCATCTCGGTTCGAGTCCGAGTGGCGGCATAAATAATTATTAATATTAATAATATAGACACAATAGATCTAATAGAATCTAAGATATTTAAAATATTATATTTTAATTTTAGATTTTATTTAATCCTCTCCCCAATTTTAATTATTTAAAAGGGACTCTTCTTTATGATATTTGCGACCTTAGAACATATATTAACTCATATTTCCTTTTCGATCATCTCAATTGTGATTATAATTCATTTGATGAACTTATTAGTTGACGAAATTGAAGGATTACGTAATTCGTCAGAAAAAGGGATGATAGCTACTTTTTTCTCTATAACAGGGTTTTTAGTTATTCGTTGGATTTCTTCGGAACATTTTCCCTTAAGTAATTTATACGAATCATTAATCTTCCTTTCATGGAGTTTATCCATTATTCATATGATTCCGTATCTTGGGAATCATAAAAATGATTTAAGCGCAATAACTGCACCAAGTGCCATTTTTACCCAAGGTTTCGCCACGTCAGGTCTTTCAAATGAAATGCATCAACCCGCAATATTAGTACCCGCTCTACAATCTCAGTGGTTAATGATGCATGTCAGTATGATGCTATTGAGCTATGCAGCTCTTTTATGCGGATCATTATTATCAATTGCTCTTATAGTGATTACATTTCAAAAAAAAATCGATTTTTTCAAGAATTTTTTAAGTTTAAGGAAGTCGTTTTTCTTTGGTAATATGGAATATTTGAACGAAAAAGGAAGTGTATTAAAAAAGACTTTTTTCCTCTCAGTTCAAAATTTTTACAAATATCAATTAATTCAGCGTTTAGATTATTGGAGTTATCGTGTCATTAGTTTAGGGTTTACCTTTTTAACCATAGGCATTCTTTCTGGAGCAGTATGGGCTAATGAAGCATGGGGTTCTTATTGGAATTGGGACCCTAAGGAAACTTGGGCATTTATTACTTGGACCATATTTGCAATTTATTTACATACTAGAACAAATTCAAAATTGCAAGATCAAGGCACGAATTCGGCATTTGTAGCTTCTATAGGATTTCTTCTAATTTGGATATGCTATTTTGGGATCAATCTATTAGGAATCGGGTTCCATAGTTATGGTTCATTCCAATTAATATCTAATTGAATAAAATAAACTACATGAAGAATACATAAAAAAATCGTCTGATACACAATGAAATTTTGTGCGAGTTTTTGAGAACCGTTTAAATATAGGAATTATTCAAAAGGTTCTCAAAAACTTTAGATGTATTTCATTACAATTCTAATTAACCTTTCCCTTTTTTTTTTCATTGTACAACTTGTACAACGAAGAATCGTGAAAATATGAAAGTCAAAGAATTCTAAGACTTTCTTTCCAATTAATGAATTTTATTTCATTTATTATTGAATATTGAATCTATAAAAATAATTAGATATTAGAACTTGTACCTTGTCAACCGATAACGGGAGAACGAAATCAGGATAAATACCAATTCCTATTACAGGTAAAAAGATACATATCGAAACAAAAAGTTCTCGTGGTCCAGAATCAAAAAAATTCGAGTTTGGAATATTGAATAACTTGTATCCATAGAAAATCTGACGTAACATAGATAATAAAAAAATAGGAGTTATTATCATTCCAATTGCCATTACAAAAGTAATTAACATTTTTGGCATGAAAAGATATTTTGGGCTGGTAATTATTCCAAAAAAGACTAAGAATTCTGCAACAAAACCACTCATTCCTGGCAATGCAAGAGAAGCCATCGAGAAACTACTAAACATGGTAAATATTTTTGGCATTGGGATAGATATCCCCCCCATCTCTTCGAGATAAACAAAACGTATTCTATCACAACTTGTTCCTGCTAAGAAAAAAAGTGCAGCACCAATCAATCCATGAGAGATTATTTGTAAAATGGCTCCATTAAGTCCCATGCCAGTTATAGAACCAATTCCTATAATTATGAAACCCATGTGAGATATGGAAGAATAGGCAATACGTTTTTTTAAATTGCGTTGACTGAGAGAGGTTGAAGCTGCATAAATGATTTGTATTATTCCTACTATCACCAACCAGGGAGATAATCTAGAATGAGCGTGAGCTAATAATTCCATATTGATCCGAATCAATCCATATGCTCCCATCTTTAATAAGATTCCAGCTAAAAGCATACATGTACTGTAATGTGCTTCCCCGTGGGTATCTGGTAACCATGTATGTAGGGGTATCATCGGCGATTTGACAGCATAAGCAATAAGAAAACCAAAATAGAGTATTATTTCCAATGCTGCAGGATACGATTGATTAGCTAATTTTTCTAAATCTAATGTTGGTTCATTGGAACCATATAAACCCATACCTAGAACTCCTATTAATAGAAAAATAGAACCTCCGGCAGTGCACAAAATAAACTTTGTAGCCGAGTACAGGCGTTTTTTTCCTCCCCACATGGATAAAAGTAAGTAAACAGGAATTAATTCTAATTCCCACATGATGAAAAAAAGTAAAAGGTCTCGAGAAGAAAATGATCCTATTTGGCCACTATACATTGCTAACATCAAGAAATAGAAAAATCGCGGATTTCGAGTAACTGGCCAAGCTGCTAAAGTAGCTAAAGTAGTGATAAATCCTGTCAGTAAAATGGGTCCTATGGAAAGTCCATCGGTTCCCAGTCTCCAGTGAAAATCAAAAAGATTAATCCATTGAAAATCCTCCTTCAATTGGGTTAATGGATCGTCCAATTGAAAATGATAACAAAATACATAGGTCATTAGAAGGAGCTCTAGTATACATATACATAGAGTATACCACCTATACGCCTTATTTCCCCTATGAGGGAAAAAGACAATTGAAGAACCCGCGAATATGGGCAAAACAAGAAGTATTGTTAACCAAGGAAAATAACTCGTGATAAAGACAAGATAAAATTAGACCAGAAAACCCCGTGCTCGGGAGAAGAATAATATATTTTCTTTTCTCGAGTACGGGCTTTTGTCGGTAAAGAGGAATCAAATGATTCAAGTGGAGTTTTTTGTCACATATCAATAAGAAAGACCCATGCTGCGAGTTGTTTCATGCCATAAATAAACACGGACACTCAAAAAATCCGTTGGACAAGCGGATTCACATCTTTTACAACCTACACAATCTTCGGTTCTTGGCGCAGAAGCAATTTGCTTAGCTTTACATCCGTCCCAAGGTATCATTTCCAATACATCCGTGGGACAAGCTCGAACACATTGGGTACATCCTATACATGTATCATAAATCTTTACTGAATGTGACATTGGGTCTATAAATTCCAGTTTTGAGCACAAAAGATTTTCGATCTGGTAAAAGAAAATAAGAAAATGAAATAAATCATATATTTTCTATTGTAGACACCAGACGAATCAATGATTTATCAAAATTTGAAGAATCAATAGATTTTCTAATCTGTTTATGAGAAAGGGCCAAGATACTTTGATTTCCATTTCAATAACCATGAAATATGAGTTTACGAATTCAATTCATGTTAAATTTACTATCTTTCTATATGTATATATTCATATACATATAGAAAGATAAATATAAAATATAGATAAATATAGAATAGAATAAATATAGAAAGTATATAGAAATATAATTAAGGTGATATATTATATATCAGATGAATACGTTTGTTATTAGGTTAGTGATAGAATAGGTTAGTACCTCTAAATCATAAATTTATATGAAAAAAGAGAATAAAGAAAATAAATAAGAAAATAATAATAATAAAATATTATATTCTATTTAATTCTAATTAAATTATCTTACTATTCTAATTCTATTAGATTATATATTAGAATATTCTAAAAGTCTTATGTTTTGATTTATATGTGAAAATAGAATAATTATGACTAATTATTCAGCAAATTTGATTGATTGATACGAGTTGATTTTCTGTTACGATGGATCGACGAAACAATAGCTAGTCCAATAGCTGCTTCAGCAGCCGCAATGGCTATAACAAAGATTGAGAAAATTTCTCCTTTTAATTGCCGACTATCAAATATATCGGAAAATGTGACGAGATTTATATTCACCGAATTCAGTATAAGCTCAAGACACATAAGTGCTCTAACCATGCTTCGGCTTGTGATCAGTCCATAGATACCGATAGAAAATAAATAAACACTTAGAAAAAGTACATGCTCTAGCATCATTGAGAAATTCCTCATCTATCTCGATTCATTTCAATATGAACGAACAAAAATTAAACCGATTCAGTTGACTAGAATAAAAGAATTACAGAACAAAAGAAGATATTCACAGTAGATTTCAAGAAAATAGATTAAATCCATTTTCATTCTTTAATTAAAAAAAAAGAAGTTCTTATTATATTAGATTATTGACGAGCCATAGTAATTGCACCTATCAAAGAAACTAAAAGAATTATAGAAATGAGTTCAAAAGGAAGATAAAAATCTGTGGATAAATGAATCCCAATTTGTTGAACGTTACTTATTAAGTCCTGTTCTATAATCTGATTTGATCTTGTAGTCCGAAAAATTCCGGACCATGACGTATCTGGGATAGTAGTCATTAATGAAAAAAAAATACTTGTACAAACCAGTAAAGTGATCCTATCTCCAACGGTCCACAAATAGGAATCATTGGAATATTCTGAACCGTTCATGAACATCACAGCAAATATGATTAATACATTTATGGCTCCCACATAAATAAGGAACTGCGCGGCAGCTACAAAATAGGAATTCAATGAAATATAGAATAAGGATATACAAACAAGAACCAATCCCAATGAAAAGGCAGAATCGATGGGATTGGTAAGTAATACTACTCCCAGACCTCCTAATATAAGAACTGATCCCAGAAATACTACAAGAATATCATGTATTGGTCCAGGTAAATCCATTATGAAATAAAAGATAAATAAATCAGTCGAAATATTTCATGACCTTACTAAGGGTCCAGGAAAGGAACTATTTTTTTATATGATACCTTCCTAATTGAATGAAAAAAATGAATATCATTAGATAGATAAAATAAAGTTATTTGGCTAATCCTACTTACTTTATTCCAAGCCAAATCTTAGTAATTGGTAATCGTTCTTGAACCAAGTAAGGGGTTTTTATTTTTTCATTTGATTTGTTGAATACATAACTGTTTGAATTGTGTAATCTCCAATTATTGAGATTGGTAACCGACCTAAAGAAATTTGATTATAATTCAATTCGTGACGATCATAAGTGGAAAGCTCATATTCTTCAGTCATCGATAAACAGTTTGTTGGACAATATTCGACACAGTTACCGCAAAATATACAGACACCAAAATCAATACTATAATGAAGCAATTGTTTTTTCTTAATATCTTTTTCAAATTTCCAATCAACAATGGGAAGGTCTATTGGACATACGCGAACACATACTTCACAAGCAATACATTTATCAAATTCAAAGTGGATTCGACCACGAAAACGCTCTGATGTGATTGATTTTTCATAAGGATATTGAATAGTTACAGGTAAACGGTTTGTATGGGATAAGGTAATTATGAAACTTTGTCCAATGTACCTTGCGGCTTGTATTGTTTGTTTGCCATAATTCATGAACTCAGTAACCATAGGTAACATATTTTAGATATCCATGAATAAAATTTATGTTTCTTTCTCTTGGTTGAGATAAGTTATGAATATAGAATATTCATTATTGTTTTCTCTTAATTTCTTATTTTTATTTATAGTTTATAGTGAAACAAGTTGAAAAGAAGTTGTCAATAATAGATTACCTAGAGAAATAGGTAAAAGAAATTTCCATCCAAGATTTAATAATTGATCCATTCTCATCCTAGGTAAAGTCCATCTTGTTGTGATAGGAATGAACAGAAACAAATAAGCTTTAGCTAATGTAATAAAGATACTAATTGCTATTACAAAGACTCTAAACATTTTATTTATTCCAAAAAGTTCAGTAAGAGATATGTACGGAATAGAAAAATCCCACCCACCTAAGTAAAGAACTGTTACAAATAATGACGAAACTAATAGATTTAGGTAAGAAGCAAGATAAAAGAACCCGTATTTTATACCTGAATATTCGGTTTGATAACCTGCTACTAATTCCTCCTCTGCTTCCGGTAAATCAAAAGGTAATCTTTCACATTCTGCTAGAGAAGACATTAGAAAAACTAGAAACCCTATGGGCTGACGCCACAGATTCCATCCCCCAAAACCATATTTGGACTGTGCCTCAATTATATCAACTGTACTTGAACTGTTAGATAATTATAGTCGATGATAGCATCACTGCTCCCATCGCTATTCCAAAACCGTACATGAAACCTAAGCTTCATACGGCTCCTCTATGGCCACAAAGAAATGTAAGGTAAGGACTAGTTTAGTATTATAGCTCTCCTTGGACCTTAGGTAAATACAATGTAAAGAGAAATTGGAGGTTGGAGAGTCCTCAATTCGACCAATAACATTCTGTCTGTTAGAATAAGAAAAAGCACTTCCGAATTGATCTCATCCCTTATAATGATATTATAATGAAAATAATCAAAATTTATCTTTGTTCAGCAATAACTTAAACCTTCAATCAAATACTGGTTCTATTCATAAATAGAAAGAATTGGGCATTAGTTAATGAATAATGATAAGAATTCCCATATGCATATGTATGAAGAAAGAAATATTTTCTTATTATTCCCGTTTTATTCTTTTTTATTATATTATTGTATTGCATTCTATTTGTCTTGTTCCTGTTCTTCTTTCTGAAAACTAAAAAAAAGGAAAGAAAATAAAGGATTAATTCGTTCTTGATAGTCATTTATTTAATCAGCGAATAGTAGCATACTCTAGATCGGAATCGTGGGGAAGTACTGCTTGATCATTTCTACCAACTTCAAGCCCTTATTATGATTCGTTTTATGCAAAGTTTTATGCAAAAATCCCTTTTTTTAATACCTTACATTATTTCCATTACTCATCCTTTGCGTACTTTGGTGTTCCTAACTGCCCACTTCTTTTTGATTGATCCCTAGTATAGTGAGAAATACAGTTGATCTTTTGCATCCGCTTCAAGATATGACGACTAAGAAAATAATCTCAATCTTGGGGTAAACAACTTATGTTTACTTCAATTTTCTTCTTGTACCTAGGGAATGAGATTTTTATTGTTTTACTGCAAATTGAGGAGCAGTTTTGTTTCACTCATATAACTATCTGGTTTAACTCATCGAACTGAAATGTTAAAAAAAAAAGATTTTTTTATTCTTTTATTTCATATTCATATTGAAATATTGAATTATATTTCTATTTTATTGTATTTCAATTCATTTTTTATCTTTTTTCTAGAAAAGAGATAAAAAAATTCATGTTCCAACGAATCACACGTAGAGATATTGCTAACACACATAGAGTTAATGGTATTTCATAACTAATCGATTGAGCTGTAGCTCGTAGACCACCTGAAAAGGAATACTTATTATTTGATCCATATCCTGACATAAGAAGACCGATGGGGACAATACTTGAAAAGGCAATCCATAAAAAAACACCTATACTGAGATCTGCTAAAACAAGGTGATATCCAAAAGGAATTACTAAATAACTTAGTAGAATTGATATAAAACCTATAGAAGGTCCGACCTTAAATAAACGAATATTACCTCTAGATGGAAGAAGATCCTCCTTCAAAAGTAGTTTGGTCCCATCCGCTAAAGCTTGAAGAATTCCTAAAGGGCCGGCATATTCAGGTCCAATACGTTGTTGTATTGCTGCAGATATTTTTCTTTCTAACCACACAATGACTAATACTCCCATTGTGATTCCTAAGACAAGGGTTAAAATGGGGACAAAAATCCATATGAGTCCATAGACTTCTTTTAAGGATTCTAATCTATAAAAAGAATTAATAGTTTGTACTTCTGTCGTATCAATTATCATTTCAACGATCAACTTCTCCCATAATGATATCTATACTACCTAGTATCGTCATGATATCAGCCAATTTCATTCTTTTAACTAGCTGGGGAAGAATTTGCAAATTGATGAAACCGGGTGGACGAATTTTCCATCTCCAGGGGAAAACACTATTATCTCCTATTAAATAAATTCCTAATTCTCCTTTTGGAGCCTCTACCCTTACATAAAGTTCTTGTTTTAACAATTCAAAATTGGGTGAAAGTTTTTTAGTAATAAATCTATATTCAAAATTATTCCATTCGGAATTCTTTGTCCTATGAAAACGCCGGTTTTCTAAATTCTCATAAGGTCCTCCAGGAATTCCTTCTAGAGCCTGTTGAATGATTTTTATGGATTCTTGCATTTCACCGATTCTTACTAAATAACGAGCTAATGTATCGCCTTCTTTTTGCCATTTGACTTCCCAATCAAATTTATTGTAACACTCATAGCGATCAACTTTACGAAGATCCCATTGGATTCCAGAAGCTCGTAACATTGGTCCTGATAAACCCCAATTTATTGTCTCCTCCCCACCAATAATGCCCACTCCTTCAACTCGTTCCAAAAAAATGGGATTTCGCGTAATGAGTTTTTGATACTCAACAACTTCTGTTAAAAAATAATCACAGAAATCAAAACATTTATCTATCCAGCCATAAGGTAAATCCGCAGCTACTCCTCCGATGCGGAAATAATTATGCATCATCCGCATACCTGTGGCGGCTTCAAATAGATCATATATTAATTCCCTCTCTCTTAAAATATAGAAAAAGGGAGTCTGTGCACCGATATCGGCCATAAAAGGGCCAAGCCATAACAAATGGGAGGCTATACGGCTCAGCTCCAGCATAATAACTCTGATATAACTGGCCCTTTTAGGCACTTGAACACTTTCCAATCGTTCTGGTGCATTTACTGTTATTGCTTCTGTGAACATAGTAGCTAAATAATCCCAACGTGTTACATAAGGCAAATATTGTATAATTGTTCGGTTCTCCGCTATTTTTTCCATCCCTCTGTGTAAATAGCCTAATATAGGTTCACAGTCAATAACATCTTCACCATCCAGAGTAATGATCAGCCGAAGAACACCATGCATTGATGGGTGGTGAGGGCCCATATTAACTATTATAAAATTTTTTCTTGTAACCGGTACAGTCATATTTTTTTCCTTAATTCATTATTTCATGAATTTCTTAAAATGTAAAATATAAAAAAAATAATAACTGAACTAATAAAAAAATAATTAAAAAAGAACAAGGATAATAATAAGAAAATAATAAGAAACTCAAAGAATAAATTCAAAATTAATTAACGAGTTTTTGGTTCCCGAATATCTAACTGATCCATTAATTTCTTATAACGCACTTTATTTTTCTTTGACAAATAAGTCAATAATCGTTGACGTTTTCCTAGAATTATTCGTAGACCCCTTTGCGATAAAAAATCTCTTTTGTGCAATTCTAAATGTGAAGTAAGTCTCCGTATCTTACTGGTGAAATGGAATACTTGAAATTCAACAGACCCACTATTTTCTTCTTTTTCTTCTTGTGTAATAACTGAGATGAATGAATTTTTGACCATAAATTTAAATTTCTATCTTTCTTTTCTGTGAATTTTACCAATCAGGAAAAATAATAATATTTATTATGCTAGTTATTTTCATCTAGTATACATCAAAATTGGATTTCATTCATATACTCCTTTGGTTTTTTATTTATGTGGTTTATGTTTTTATGTTTTGTATATTTGGATCAAATATACAAATATACAAAACATATATGTATTCACGAAAGAGAACACTTTCTTTTTTTACTTAAAAGGATTCCACTATTCCTAGCGAAAATTGATACACTATGAAATCAGCATCATGTATTAGAATATTACACAGTGTATATGTTTCGGCTTTCATCTACCGAATATGTTACACGATATGTAGGAAATCCACTATAAATTTTTTTCATTTTTCATTGGAATTGAATTAATTCTGAATTGTGAATACATATGTATTCTTGACATACTGAAACGACTGCTGTTATTGGTATCAAACCAATAGCGATTCATACAAGCTACATCTTCTAATCGATAATTGGGCCAAAGAAAAAATTTGAATTTAATGAAATTTTTTCTATCTGTATTAATATGTTTGTCCTCATTCAAAAATCGCCCACAGTTTCTTATTTTGTTTTCATTGCAAAATCTTGGATTTCTATCCACAACATTAAAATTCTGGGAATTGAAACAAATTCGAATTCGAAATTCTCTACGACGTCTGGGAGATAGAATATTTTCAGGAACAAGTAAATCATAATGGTTTTTGTCTCCACTCAAAAATATGTTGCTGTGTCGTGCAATGGGTTTTTCAAACCCCCTTTTCTCAATATATTTTTTTTTTGTGTATTTTTTATTTGTTTGGTGCTTCTTATTATCGACCAATGAAATATCCATAGTTTGATATATAATAGATTTCCCGTCCCTTCGTATAGATAGACAAATTGGTTCAATAATAAATATTCCCTTTCTTATCAATTCTGCAAGAACTAGGTCCTTTTGAATCAGCATTTCGGCTAGATCTATTTCACCTCTTTGAATCGAAGATATAGCAATTTCCTTTGGATTTATCAGTCTAAGTAGGAGACAATATACCCTGATATTTTTCATTATTTTATTATTTAAGGGATCAGCCCATCTTAGTTGAAAAAGTAAATATTTTTTCAAAAAGAAATCTAGTTCCATTTCATTCTTGTTCTTATATTGATATTGGTTTTTTTTTATTTCTAATCTTGCGTAATCTTCTTCAACATCTTTTTTATTTTTTTGTTTTAGTAGATTCCATACAAGATTTCTTTGGACCTGTTGTTCGTTTTCTTCCTGCTTGAAATTTCCTAATTCAAGATATTTTTTTTTATTAGATGATTTTTTTGGATTTACGTTAATGTTTTTACTTTTTTCATTTCTAGAAAAATGAAAAAAGAGTGATTTGATTGGGATGATCCAAGGTTGAATTTTATATACATCAAAAAGTAGCACAAATTCTGGGAAGAACCAAGTTTCTAGATTGGATATAGTATCATGATTTGATGCGGTATCATATAACCTTTCTTTATTCATTCCCATGCAATCAAAAAAGAAATTTTTTTGATTGCATGGTTTGATCTCTTGATAAATTGTAGGATAAAAAAGATCTTTTTTTTCCATTTTTTTTAAATTCTTAATTTCAGTCTTAGTATTTTTCTGAATCTTGATGCCAATATGTATATCGGTCCAGATATCAATATTATTTATAAAACAAAGATGAAGAATTCTACAATCAAAATATTTTCTATCCAAATTTATATTCCTATCATTTGTATTCCTATCAATAAGATATCCTTTTTCTATATAATCATTACTAGGTATACTTACCAATACATAAAATGATTCAAGTTTCGATGTATTGAAATGATATGGAATTTCTTGATCCCCATTTCTTTCTAATGTTGATCCAGAAATGTATAAATTAGGGAAACATATGTATTTATATGATAAAAGATCATATCTGTAATGTTTTTTCCATTTGTCTTTTTGACTCATAAATAAATTTGCTGCATAGTCATTTTTATTCATGGAATAAATAAATTGGTATTTTTTATGTAAATCCAATTGGTTTGATTCCTTATTTTGAATCATACAATGTTTATTTATTCTATTTCGAAATTCTTTAGGTACTAATCGAGACCTTTTTTTTTGAGATAAATCATATTGATAATGACCTTTTAACCAGTTTTTCCATTCGTTCATTCCATACGTATGAATTTTATTATGTCTTGATTTGGAATTAAATATTCCATGTATCATACAATAGTCTTTTAAATTATCCTTAAAAAAAGGATAGCTCCCTTCATATTGAAGTACAGGTCTCAAATGATACTTATTAAGTAATTGGTTTTGTGATATTTTGTAAAAAACATATGCTTGGGACAGGGAAGAGAAGCTCCAATAAGTATTGGAATTTTGATTGATATTCTTAGTATTATCAGTATTTGAAAACAATTTTTTTATAGTCAAAATAAAATTCATTGTATTTTGATTTGTTTCATCAATTCTTTCTTGTTCTTGATTTATTTCATTGTTGTAAATGGATTTATTAAAGATCTTTTTTGTTGATTCAAAAAAAAGTTGTGCATTGATCTTAGAAACGTTAATGGTACATAGCAAAATATCTATGTATATTTTTTCAATGAATGATTTGATAAAGTAGTGTGATTTACGCATTAATCGGATATTTTTCCTTTTTAATATTTTCCAAATATGTTTCTGTGATCCCGATCTTTTATTATCATAAATTAGTTCTTTTTTTTTCTTGTCTTTTGCGGTTCGTTCAATTTGATTCCTTATTTTGATTGTCTTATCAGAAAGATCTTTCATTCTTCTTTCTATTAGTGAATTATTTAACCAATTCATCGTTCGATTTAGAACGGATGATTCACGAAGAATCTTATTATTTCTTTTGAAATCTTTTTTGTTTTCGTTCGGTTCATATACTTTTTCTTTCCTCAATTCAAATAAGAAATTTGGATTTACTTTCTCCAGTTTTTTCATTATTAGTTTGATAACTCGAACTCTTTTGATGACTCCTTTTTTTTTTCTAACTTTTAGAAAGGGTTTTCTTTTTTTATTTAAGGATTTTATAACTTGTAAAAATTCCTTTTTCACCTTTTTTTTTCTTTTTTGGAGTTCTTTATAAATAGGTTCAAAAAAAAAAGGTCGTTTTCGGGGAGAACCAAAGGGAAGTTCCGCTTCCATTCCCCAGACTGTTAAAAAACAAAAATTTGTTTTTTTCTCTTTTTTTTTCATTATATCTCTATGATGAGATCGTGCCTTAGATTTTCTCCAAGGTTTTAGACAGAAAGGATATAGAATCTTTATCTGAATACCATCTATTAACCAATCTTGGGGAAACTCTTTTTCTGATAATTGAACACCATTATAGGTGCATTTAATATGCATTTCTCTATTCCATTCCTTAAAATCCTCGTCCCACTCGGGAACTTGGAATAATAACATACGGAAAATATTTTTGACTATTATCAATGAAGGTAATATAATGTTTTTTCTAAGAAAAGATTGGGTTACTAACATGAAGCCTCTTATTACTTGAGTAAATATAAAGGTATCCCAAGCTTCTGATATTTCTATTTGTTCATTTTTATATATTTTTTCCTCTTTCTCCTTTTCTTCTTTTGTATCTTCATTTTCAAAATAGGAAATTTTTAGTTCTGATTCTTGTTCTCTGCCCATCCAATTCCTAAAAATGAGATTCTTCATTTCGTTGATATCAAAAAACGAAAAAAAAGATGTTTTGTCTAGACGATCCAAAAAAAGTGGGGAATGTACATTTACTTGAAAGAGGTTCCAAATAACTGTTTTACGTCTTTGAGCGCGCATGGATCCTTTGATTAGATTGCGGCGAAAATCCGATTGTTTTGAGTAACGTATCAAAGACACCTCTTCCTCTTCCATTTGATCATCATTTTTATCAGTGTTACTAATATTCTGAATACTATAAATAGAAAAAAAATTGGTATTCTGATCATTATCGTTAGAAATTATCACACGTCTGGCTCTTCTTGAATGAATCGGAAAATCTTCTTCCTCCAATGCTTCTTCATTTTCTTCTTCCTCTTCTTCCAAAAAATTCTCGGTTAATTTGTATGACCATCGAGAAACCTTTTTACTGAGTTCTTCTATTCTAATTCCAACAGATTCCTTTTTCATTTTTTTTTGATCTTTTGTATGTGTTGTAATTACATCAAATACAAATTGCAAATATTTTGCTTGACTTTCTGAATCAATTCCCTTTTCTTCTGTAGAATTCAAAAATGATTGAGGGTGAATTTTTACGGAATCATTAAGAAGTAGATCATGAATCTTATTTATAAAAAAAAATTCTACTAAATCTTCTGTATCTGTATAAATATTCATGATTGCGCGTGAATAGAATTTTTTTCTCATTCCTCGATATGGTCCGTTGAAAAAAGGATCATATGCTTTTGGCAAGCATTTTTTTTTTTTTTCATCATCACATAATATAGTTCTTTTTTCAAGCATATCTATACTAGGGGATCCCTCATTTTTTTCTATAATTTTGATTCGGCTTCTCAATTCATTGTTCAAATTGCACTTTTTTTTTTCATTAGTATAAATCCAAGAATCATAAAGATCTTCGTCATATAGTTTTTCTATTATGTACAAAGAAATTCTTCGTTCTAGCATTTCCGAAAAAGTTGATAAACTGGGCGGATATGTAAAGGATATTTTTTGTTTCCCATCACTTGTACATGTAAAAAAAAAAAATTGTGACATTTCATTGCGTAAAGCATTTTCTAATTTAGAATTTTTTATATATCGTAATGGACGATTCCATCGTTTATAATCGAAAAGAAAAGAAACAAAAGTTTTTTCAACCCACAACATTATTTTCTTTTTCTCTTCTTTCAGTCTTCCCAATTCCCAATTTTCTTGATGGGTCTCCAGATCAGAATCTTCGTAAACTGGGCTATCTTGATAGCGTGCCTCTTTCAAGTGAAATTCATCCTTTGTTTTTTCCTTTCCATTCACTCGGATCTCTTCCGTTTCATCTATTTTGTCCAGATCCTCCTTTTCTTCCGAACAAAGGTTTTCTTCGGTGGATCCCTCTTGTTCCTGTTTAGTCTCCTTCATTTCGTAAGTTGTTTCTACATCGCTTTCTTCCGTTTCTGAGGTTTCTTTCTCTTTCAGTTTCTTAGTGACAAT